AGCTCTAATATGATCAGATTTATAAGTAAGCATCTCTTGTAAAATATGAGCAACACCAAATCCCTCTAAAGCCCAAACTTCCATTTCTCCTACTCGTTGTCCCCCTTGCTTTGCCCTTCCTCTAAGGGGTTGTTGTGTAACAAGTGCGTAATGTCCACTAGAACGTCCATGGATTTTATCATCAACTTGATGAATTAATTTTAAAATATAGGACTTTCCTATTAAGACAGGTTGTTCGAAAGGATTTCCTGTTCTTCCATCAAATATTCTGCTTTTTCCCGGATATTCCGGTTCAAATACCCATGGATTTTTTGTTTGCTTACTGGCTTCATATAATTCAGAAAACACTAGCTTTCTCGAAGCCTCTTGCTCATATCTCTCATCAAAAGATGCTATTCTATAATGTCTTTTTAACAGATCTCCCGCTAACCCGAGCGAACATTCAAATATCTGTCCCACATTCATTCGTGATGGTACTCCTAATGGGTTGAAGACCATATCAACAGGTGTTCCATCTTGCAAATAAGGCATATCTTGTCTAGGCAAAATTTTGGAAATGATACCTTTATTCCCATGTCTTCCAGCTACTTTATCACCTACTTTGATTTCACGTTTCTGTGAAATATATACACGAATCATTTCTAAATTATAACTGGAACCCCCCCTTTTCCGGATCCATCTCACGTCAATAACGCGCCCTCTTCCGCCTATAGGTAGTTTTAAAGAAGTTTCTTTTGCAGTGGATACCTGAATTCCAAGAATGGCTCTTAATAATCTATCCTCTGGAGCATACGAGGATTCGTTTGCCGTCTGAGGCCTTAATTTTCCTACTAAAATATCACCTGTTTCTACCCAAGATCCCAGCATCACAACTCCATTTCTGTCTAAATTGCGAAGTAAATGAACCTCTAGATGTGGTATTTCCCTAGTGATTCTTTCAGGTCCTTGGCTTGTCATATGAGTCTGAATTTCATATTTCCGGATGTGAAAAGAAGTATAAATATCTTCATATACCAAACGTTCACTAATTAGTACTGCGTCTTCGAAATTGTAACCCTCCCATGGCATATAAGCTACTAATACGTTTTTTCCTAAAGTGAGTTCCCCACCAACTGTAGCCGCACCGTCCGCTAAAATTTGTCCCTTTTTAATGCATTTACCTTGCGAAACCTGAGGTTTTTGATGCATATAAGTATTTTTGTTGGAACGTTGACAGATAACTAATGGAATACTTATAGTAGTGTCTCCATTACTTGCAAAAATAATCTTGTGAGGATCAGTATAAATGATCTTTCCCTCGTGTTCGGCTATAGCGGAAACCCCCGAATCTAGAGCCGTTTGACGTTCCAGTCCAGTTCCAACAATGCACCTCTCGGACTGAGAAAGCGGAACTGCTTGGCGCTGCATATTAGAACTCATTAAAGCCCGATTTGCATCATTATGCTCGATAAAAGGAATGAGAGAAGCTCCAATAGAAAAATATTGGAAGGGAAAAATACTTCTAAGATGAATCTGTTCCCATGCAATAGTCAGGAACTCTTGACGGTATCGAGCTGGAACAACCTGTTCTTCCTGAATACTCTGATTCAAGGCCAAAGAATTTCCAGCTGCTACCCTATAATATTCATCTCTATTTGGTGATAAATAAACTATCTGTGCCTCCTTTTTTGATCTTTCAGATATTTCATAAAACGGACTCTTTATGGATCCCCAATGGCCAATCCTCACATGAATGGCTAAGGATCCAATAAGTCCAACATTGATTCCTTCGGACGTATCAATTGGACAAATACGTCCGTAGTGGCTAGGATGAATATCTCGTATCCGAAAACTAGCAGTTTTACCCGTCAATCCTCCAGGACCCAAATAACTCAATTTTCGCCCATGAACAATTTGTGTCAACGGATTAGTTCGATCCAAAACTTGAGATAAAGGATGTAGGCCAAAAAACGATTCATAAGTGGTTGTTAATGAAGTTGAAGTTACCAAATTTTGAGGAGTCGGTATCAATTTATGACGAATTGCTCCAGATATAGTTCCTCGAACTGCGTTTTCTAAACGAACAAGAGCCAGTCCAAATTGATCCTGTAACAAGTCCGCTATAGAACGAATACGTTTATTTTTCAAGTGATTCATATCATCAAGTGTACCCATTCCAAATTTCATTCCGATCAAATGATCCACAGCAGCCAATACATCTCGTGGTAACAAAAATGTATTGTTCTGAGGTATATCAAGATTCAGTCTACGGTTCATATTTCGTCGACCAATCCTTCCTAATTCACATCTTTGTTGAAAAAATTTCTTTTGTAATTCCTTACATAAGGACTCAGAAAATATCGGATCCCCGCCTACACAAGCAAATTGTTGATAAAATTCCAAAATAGCACTTTCTTTTGACCCAATCTTTTTTTTCTCCTTATCATTCAGATTAAGGAAAGACAAGAAAATTTCAGGGTAACAAACATTATCCAGAATTTCTCTTAGATTCGAACCCATAGCCGACGATAGAACTAGAATAGATATTTTTTGTTTCCTACTCACACGGGCCCATATCCTTGATTTTCTATCAATCTCTAATTCTGATCTCCCTCCCCAATCTGATATTATGGTGCTGGTATAGACAGAAATTCCGTTATGGTCCAATTCTGAACGGTAGTAAATACCAGGACTTTGCAATATTTGATTGATCACAATTCTGTATATTCCATTTACTATAAAGGTTCCCAAGGAATTCATTATTGGAATGTTTCCAATAAAAATGGTTTCTTCTTGCATATCTCTACCGGTTTTCCAAATTAATCCCGCAGGTACATATAATTCAGAAGAATATGTGAGTGATTCATACACAGCATTTCTTTCGTTTATCAAGGGTTCCACCAATTGATATCTTTCTACAAATAATTTAAATTCAATTTCTTGATCCGTGTCTTCAATTTTCGGAAACTTATGAAATTCTTCCGTCAAGCCCCCATTAATAAACCTACAAAATCCCTCAAATTGGATCTGACTAAATCCAGGTATTGTGGACATTCCCTCATTTCCATCATTCCAGAGCATCTTAATTTTCAGTTTCCCCTTTATCGAAAAATCCCATTATTAGCTCACTATTTATCGATCCATATGGTTCGATTTCGCAATGATGGAATGTATATTCTGTTTACTGAATCACATGAAATTTTAGACAACCCCGTAAATGTACTTCATACGTATGAGAACGGAAATGAGACAGAGGAATGAAGAGCATTTTCGACGCAAGACAAGTTCGAATTTGCGACAGGTACAAATGGAAATGAATTTATAAAGCATTCCCAGAATAATTCCGCCACTTACACTTATGGAGTCTTATATAGAATATAAAAATTCATCCAACTTCTACCTATTATTATGATAATACGATTAGATTGATTGGGTACCAAAAAAATAAATGGATTCAGAATGAAATCGAATCTCTATGAATGAGATAAAGAAAGCCAGTAGTAATATGGTTTCCCCTTTAGTTAAAGTTAATTTTTTTCAACATGAAAAAAAATTTCGGATTTTTTGACTTTTACTATATATAAAATATAAATATAACTTTTACTATTTTACTATATATTTTAGTATTTTACTATATAATATAATAATATAAATATAATTTGACTTTTACTATATATAATATATGGATTTATGGAATATGATTGAATTGCGTAATAGGAATAATATTTCCTAAGTAAAGTATATGCCGGTATAGCTATCCACCTATCCACATATCTCATCTCATCTTTTTTTATAGCAATTTTGCTTGTGGCAACAGAAGTCAGATCACACTATATCATAATTTCTACTTTTTCTATTGTATTATAGAAAACGAAAAAAAAAAAAACACGACGATTCCCTATAAGGATATGGGATATGTACATAAAAAAGATTCGTCCCGGTATATGTGTAACAATTTTTGTTTTTGGGGTGTGGGTTTACATATACACATATCATATATATTGTTATATTTAAATTGATTTGTTATGCCAGTAAGGAAAGGCAACAATTTGAGATACAAATTGAAGAACTTTTCACTAATTCAAAAAAAATAGTTAATGGTTCCAATTTGCACTAAATTTTTCAGTCTGTAACCGAAAATCCATTTTTTACCTTCTCAATGGAAAGAGAAGGGGAGTTTTTAAGGGGTGTGATAACCAATCGAAGAGAATAATTGGATTGGATAAAAAAAAAAAAGAAAAGAATTAGTAATAGAATCTTAGTAAAAGAATATGGATGAATACTCTTTTTTTACCTATTTTATATTTTTTTGAGATTTGGATCGGATTTGGCGACATGGCCAAGTGGTAAGGCAGGGGACTGCAAATCCTTTATCCCCAGTTCAAATCTGGGTGTCGCCTGATCAACAAAAAATGGGGGATTTCTTATTCTACTGATTTAATTCGACGAATTTTGTCCCCGGAGCCAGAGAAGTATAAGCCTATTGATAGTTTTTTTCTAAAAATCTGGTCCTTGGGTGTGACTCAAACCGATACAAATAGGGATGAGGTGAGTCTTACTTAGTAATATGATTAACTCTCGCTATTTTTTTTTAATAGTGAGAGTCAATTCTGGTATTCAGAACGACGAAAATCAGAGGTCGAAAGTATCTAAAGGTTCCTAAAAGACAATCCATTTTTCTTCTAGGATTGAAGAAGAGATTGTACGAAAGAGTATCAAGAATTCCTAATTATTTTTTACTACCATTACTAAAATTGTGTCTACTGACTCCATCTGGAATTAGATTGGATAGGCTGATGGGAAATCCATTTAAGAGTTGTGGAAAGGATTGAAGAAACTTTATATCCAGACTCACGAGGGTCTCTGAGTAATCAAACATTCAATCAGGATAGTCGGTCAACTCTTATTTTTATAGAGTAAAAGTAAAAGTCGAAAAAAAGGGTAACAAACAAAAGGTCTTAGTATTCCCACATGTTTCATTTCATTAGGATAGAAGTATTCCTTTGCTATCTAATTTTTCAAGAAAAGGTATGTGTATCATATCTGTACTTAATACTTATACTTCAAAATTCTACCAGAAATCTTAGAATATTGTTACAAGTAGATTCATTGGATTGGTTCATTAATAGCTTTAAGTCAGAATTATATTTTGACTCTGCGCCATTAATTCCACTATGATTATTGATCAATAATTAAATAATTCCTTCATAGAGATAGGAGACATAATTCATATGGATATTGTAAGTCTCGCTTGGGCTGCTTTAATGGTAGTCTTTACATTTTCCCTCTCACTCGTAGTATGGGGAAGGAGTGGACTTTAGGGGGGGTATTACTAGTTTTTTAATTTAATTGTATGAATTGTTTAATTGAGCGTTTTGCGAAGCTTTTTCTTTTTTAAGAATGTCTCTGTTTCAAAATTATACTGAAATACAGTAATGAATAAGAAAATACAATAATGAATAATAACCATTCGATCAAACAATGAATGATTACTTTACTATAGTTCTATTTCGAAACTAAAATCTACGCATGATAGGAAAATTTTTTCAACCGGATTCTTCCTAAACATTCTATTTTAATAAACCAGTTCTTACCAGAATTATGGATATTACAATGAACAAAAACCAGAAATGGGTTTTTTATTTTTTTCTTTATTTGTTTCCCTCTTTTCTTTGGTTTGGACAACAACTAGTCACTTCCAATAGAAAGTATGTATTGCCATAATCTAATTAGATTAGCGGAACGACTTTATGTTCTCTTAGATTTATGTTCTCTTAGAACAGTAAAACCAAAGAAAAGAGGTTCTACACATAAGAAGATTAGATCCTTCTTTCGTTGCACGATTCACCGCGTATTTCACCTTTCTTTTAGACTCCATTCCATTTTTTATGCTTAAGACACGAAAAGCATAAAAAATGGAATGGAGTCTACTCTATTAACCTATTCCCTTTTACAAATCTGAATAAATTATCAGAGAATAGAACTCCGCGGATCATGTTTTCTGTTAATGGATCAAGCAATAGCTTCTTGTGGTGGGAAATCTAAAAAAAGAAAAAGATTCTTTGGTTTCGTTTTCTTTTCTCTTTTTTTTATTTATTTTTAAATTTCTAATAGATTAGTATACGCCCATATTATTCTTGCTCCATTGATTCTTTTGATGGATCTCAGGATCTATCCTATATAAATAAATTCTAAAATAGGTTAAGAATTAGAACAGTTGGCTTTCGATTATTTTGGATCGATCGAAATAAACACAGGTAAATGTAGCAAAAAATAAATAAATAAAAAAAAAAAAAGAATTGGGCTGCTATTTTGATGTACTATTTAGATATACATCTAATCCATGTACATACATGTTGTATATTGATCTAGATATGGGCTTTTTTATAGGAAAAAGTCTATATCCATATACAATACAATTTTCTATAAAAATAATGAATATGATAATATATACTATATAATAGTATATATATACCATACTATCTAGGCTTAGATAGTACTATCTCAGATACTTATGATTCCAGCCAGATCATTTCGTTTAAGACTTGAAGTTTGAATTCCTTTCTTCAATCATTGATAAGAACTAATAATTCAAGTTTCAATCAAATTAGTCATTTTGACTGACTGTTTTTACGTAGATGATAAGTAAAAAAGCAGTAGGAACTAGAATGAACAGTGCAGTAGCAATAAATGCGAGAATATTTACTTCCATAATCTCATTTTTTTTACTTCGCAATAACTCGGGATCTAATCCCATAGAGATGAGAAATTGGATTCCTGTAAATTCAATGGGATGAATTGCATCCTGATGATACTGAATCGGATCGGTATTATGAATAACAATATATGATCTATCAAATAAATTCATTGTCGAGAATTGAATAGTATAACATAGTAAGATCCTTTATCTATACTAAATCTGAAAAAGGATTCTTTATTGGATCAGGAAATTTACATCCTTTTCCACTTTTTCTTTTCTATAAATAACCCAAGCCTATCGTCTTCCCTATATATTCCTCCTTCATTATATTATACTTATACATACAATTATGAGGTATTATATGACTAGTATGGTATTCTATGGATGACACACAAATCCAAAGAAAAGAGTAGGAGTGAGATGGAAAAAGGACGAGTTAAGTAGAAAAAATCGAATATAATTTCAATGAATTTAATAAAAAGGAGTGTTACTCGTTCTCCTCTTTTATTTTATTAGTATTTCTTCCTTCAATTGGGACTGGAACTGGAAGGCATACATAAAAAATTGAGTGTGCAATTTAGTTTATTTGAATGAAAATGAGATAGATTGTTTCCAATTAGTCATTGAGGATACCCCCCCAAAAAAAAGTTGGAACTCAAAGGGGTTTTCATTTACCCCGACGAGTACTCTATCAAGGCACTTATGTTAAGTTCGTTGTGTCTCGTACAATAAACGAATACAATTTGCATATGTACTCCGGTAAAAAGGGGTACTCTTTTCTATTTTATTCATCAAGAATATTGAAAAACAAAAGTGGACAA